TAAAAAACGATTAATTATAAAAACAAATAAAGATATATATATAGAAAAAAAAAAAGAAACAAAGGGAAAGTTCTTATTCGAAGCGCCTCGTGATCGTCAACCAATTCTGTGCTTCAATATAATTACCAGGAGTAAGCGTTATAGCCTGTTTCCAATACTCAGCGGCTTGAGCGAACCAAGCCTCCGCCATTTCAGAATCTCCTTGTTGAATGGCCTGTTCTCCACGGTCGGAATAGGCGGGTCAATTCCCTCCCTGAGAACCGTACTTGAGAGTTTCCTACCTCATACGGCTCGACAATCAACTCTTTTGTTTTGGTGTACCAGTTTTTGAACTTTAACCTACTTGAACTTTATATCTAATTGAATGTCTAATTGAATGAGATTTCTTATAGATATTTTGTTTTTCTTGGATTAAACAAAAGAGAGTAATTACATGAGTTTCAAACTTTCATTTTGATTTAATTAATATATTAATTAATATAATAAGTTTTATCTTTTCTCCTACCTTCAGAAAAAAAAGGCATGTCCACTGTTATTAGATATTAGAATTTTCTGAAAGGTAACTATCCCGCTTTCATATAAAAATTTATATAGAATCTTTGAAAAAGACTTTTTCATACTTCATAAAAAAGAAAAAGACTTACTGTCTTTAGGATCTGATGCTACACCGCTGCTCAATACCTTAGGGGATCCACTCTATTACATAAGTAGATTCCTAAGATTTATCTCATATTATGATATAAATAAACAGCTCTTGTTGTATCGGTCCAAAACCTTTCCAATTGATCTTTACGGTGCTTCCTCTATCAATTAAATCTTTTTTTATCCATAGAAAAGAAAGTATTTAGGCATATCTAGTCTTCACTTCATATTTCGATTGATGAAGTTTATTTATTTGCTACAGCTGATAAAAAATCGTTTTGGACGATGCTTATGTAGAAAGCCCTTTTTTTGTGTTTCTAGTATTTCATTGACTAGCTTCGTTCTTTTTTTCTATAGTGGAGATAGTCGCACGTAATGACAGATCACAGCCATATTATTAAAAGCTTGTGGTAAAAAGGGGTTTCGTTCTAATGCCCGAAAATAATATTCTAAAGCTTTGGTATGTTCCCCATTACTTGTGTGGATAAGGCCTATATTATAGAGTATGTAACTTCGATCATAGGGGTCAATTTCTAGTCGCATAGCTTCATAATAATTCTGTAATGCTTCCGCATAATTTCCTTCAGATTGAGCTGACATCCGTTACGGTCGTCATTCGCTTTAACGAATTCTCCGTTTCAGAACCGTATGTGAGATTTTCATCTCATACGGCTCCTCCTTTAGGTGCATAATGAAAATAATATATGGAAAAATATGATGTCATTATGAACTAAGCGGGGCTAATGTTTTTACAAAAAATCCCTAGCCAACCTTCTTGCAAAAGATCTTTTCTTACTACCAAGTGGGTTCATGCTAGATAAAAATAAAAAAGGAAACTCTCAAAATTTCTTTGTTCTCAACGCCTCTAAATTTCCAGGAATTAGTCACTTCAACAGTCTTCAATGGTTATACGGGTATCCAAAGTACGAACGAGATGGATGTTTATTGTTCCAACCATTTTAATTAGTCCCAATCCCAAAGAAGAAGAAGAAAGAAAGGGAATCATTTTAAAGAAAGTTTTCGTGTTGTTGATTTCTCGGCGTAGTGCTTCTTCCCCTATGCCTCCTATTCGTATATTGTATTAGTGTAGTAGGATTGATCTGTAATACGGGAACCATAGGTAAAAACCTTTTGCTCAATACTCTAATTCACAATTGAAGCATCTAAGGCTGCATTAATCGTGGATACATGACAGAAGGGATTGTTTTTTTTATATTATAAACTTCACCTTCAAAAGCGTAGATTTTTTTTTTTCAATACTCGTTTTTCTTTCTATTCCAAATCGGCGAGAAATCAAAAAAAATAATGATAATCAAATCGCACCATCTCTGTAATAAGTAAATGCCTCTTTTTCTCCGGAAGTTGTCGGAATGACTCGTAATAAGATATCGGCTACAATTGTAAAGGTTTTATCAATAAAATTTCCATTTATACGCGATCTTGGCATAGGTAGTAATCCATTCTATAACTCTTTTTATTTCCTTTACCTTTTCTTTTGTGAGAAAATTTTCTCACAAACAAAGGAATTGTATAGTACGAACTAACATAAAAGTGGACTCATAAAAAAAACCTTCTATCTACTTCCAATTTTTCCGGTCAAAAAAGGTATCTATTAACCATAATCTAAAAAACGATAAATAACTCGCTATTCACCCAGATACTTAGTCATAATCCTGATGTCGGAGAGATGGCCGAGTGGTTGAAGGCGTAACATTGGAACTGTTATGTAGACTTTTGTTTACCGAGGGTTCGAATCCCTCTCTTTCCGTACTTTCAACTAATTCACCAATCTTACGTGATTGACCACAATGTATCAAATCCAATAAAAAAGAATAGATAGAAAATCTACCTTGTTTTGATTTTGAAATAGATTATCTATTCCTAATTTCTTTCATGGAAAATGCTGGGAAGAGCAAACAAGGGATCCAAATCTCCCTACCAATCTATGATAAATGAATAGGAAAAAGATTCCTCGACAAAATCCCTTACCTTGTGCCTTTTGATTTTTAATCAAAAAATAGGGCAAAGGGGAGTTGTCCGAACTCTTGTTTTTAGTAATTTTTTTTACTTAAGTTAGGTTTATTAAGTCTGTCGAGAGTAATATTCTACGACAAGCAATTCATTTATTTTCAAACCGACGCATTTCCTATCTATTATTTGATTGACTAACCCTTCATATTGGAATGTGTGAAGAGTCAGATGGTTTGGCAATTCCTCAGGGGCAGATGAATCAAGAAGATTTTGAACTAAAGTTCTAGAGTTTTGTTCATCCTTCACTGTAATAATATCTCGGGGTTTGCAGCGATAACTTGGTATATCAACTATACGACCATTAACTAAAATATGTCCATGGTTAACTAATTGGCGCGCTTGAGGAATAGTCAAAGACATACCCAATCGAAAAAGGATGTTATCCAAACGCATTTCAAGTAATTGTAGTAAAACTTGACCTGTTGACCCCTTGGCTTTTCCGGCGATACGCACATATTTTAGTAATTGGCGTTCTGTAAGACCATAATGAAAACGCAATTTTTGTTTTTCTTCTAAACGAATACGATATTGAGATTTTTTTACGGAGCGTGATTGGTTTCTAAGATCGCTTCCTGCCTTAGGCCTTTTACTAGTTAGTCCCGGTAAAGCCCCCAGACGGCGTATTTTTTTAAAACGAGGCCCTCGGTAACGTGACATAAAGACTCCTTTTTTTATTGAAATTGTACAAAATTAAATAAAATTAAAACTGAACTAAATGATAATGATAAATGACGTGAAATACACTCCAATAAACTATTGGAATACAAAGAGTAAGACGATATATTCTCTCAATATACAGATTTTTTTTATTGTATATACAATATATATAAATCAAATAAATCACAAAAATTTTCCTTTAGTTTCTTGATTTATTTTGCAAAGATCGAACTCTTTTACCCAATATATATTCCTATATGGAAGTTTATATGACATAATATAAATGGAGTAGTAACTCTTGGAAAAAGGCGAAAGAAGTCTTTTCAATCTTCTTTGAGTTTGAAAGTACATTAAAAATCATGTAAAAAAACGAAACAATATGGAAAAGCCGGCTATCGGAATCGAACCGATGACCATCGCATTACAAATGCGATGCTCTAACCTCTGAGCTAAGCGGGCTCAAATAAAATAGCGCATGCATACAAATTCACTAAACTACTAGATCGTATCAATTAACTATTCTATTAATATTTTTCCTTATCTATTTTAGAATTAATCATATTCTATATATTCTAGAACAGAATATAGCTCAAATAAATAGTGACTATCATTAAATAAATAAAACATAACCTTAATTAATAGAATATAGCAGTATATTGACTTTCTAATTTTGATTTCATTAGTTTCTAAATAAGAAACTCTTAATTAGATCAGAAATCTTTTTTTTTAAGTTAAATGATATCTGATTTAAAATTCTTGTTTTTTTGTTCTAAGCTCATACTATTATTATTATTTTATACTTTTTTTTTCTTTTTATTTTATTTCTATTTTCGATTCTTTTTATTTTTTTTCTATTTTCTATATAGTATAGAATTATTAGAATTTCAAATCTACGAAGTAGAATTCTAAGTTTCAATAATAATCATAAATTTCTTGTCATGAAAGTAAAAAAAAAAGAATCGACCGTTCGACTATTTCTTAAAATTGAAGACAAAGATGAGAAAAGGAAGAACATATATATGTTATGTAATATATAACCATATTGAATTGCAAATACAAAAATGATAGAATCTTTGTTGATTAGACTAAATCAATATGGATGGGGCTCAAAAAAATTAAAGAAGATAACAAAGACATAAAATAAGTATCTATAATGTAATGAATCCCAAGGTTTCGGCATAAGAAAAAATGGAAAGACATCATAATGAGATCCTAATAAAAAAGGGGATATGGCGGAATTGGTAGACGCTACGGACTTAATTGGATTGAGCCTTGGTATGGAAACCTACTAAGTGATAACTTTCAAATTCAGAGAAACCCTGGAATTAACAATGGGCAATCCTGAGCCAAATCCTGGTTTACGTGAACAAACCGGAGTTTAGAAAGCGAGAAAAAAGGGATAGGTGCAGAGACTCAATGGAAGCTGTTCTAACAAATGGAGTTCACTACCTTGTGTTGATAAAGGAATCCTTCGATCAAAACTTCAAATCAAAAAGGATGAAGGAGAAAAACCTATATTGTCTAAATATAGGTAACACAAAACGATCTCAAAAATGACGACCTGAATCTCGATTTCTATTTTTTTATAAACAAAATCGAAATGATGTGAATCAATTCGAAGTTTAAGAAATAATATTCATTGATCAAATGATTCTCTTCATAGTCTGATAGATCCGTGGTGGAACTTATTAATCGGACGAGAATAAAGATAGAGTCCCATTTTACATGTCAATACTGACAACAATGAAATTTATAGTAAGATGAAAATCCGTTGACTTTTTAAATCGTGAGGGTTCAAGTCCCTCTATCCCCAGCTCTACTCCCCAAAAAGGTCTGTTTGACACCTTACCTTTTTTTAGTTATTATCGATTTGAATTATTTAGAATCTATATCAGTTTTCATTTTCAAACTTAGAAAGTCTTCTTTTATTTATAAGATCCAAGAAATTCCCGGTCCCAAACTTTTTTAATTTACTACTTTTGAGTTTCTTTTCATTGACAGAGACCCAAGTCATATATTAAAATGATACTGATACTTCCGTAATGGTCGGCATAGCTTAATTGCGGAGGACTGAAAATCCTTGTGTCACCATTAGTAAAATGAGAATGATACTTCAGTAGATGATACCTCAGTAATGGTGGACATAGCTTTTTTTTTTTGCAGAGGACTGAAAATCCTTGTGTCACCATTCGTAAAATGAGGATGATACTTCGGTAATGGCCGGGATAGCTCAGTTGGTAGAGCAGAGGACTGAAAATCCTCGTGTCACCAGTTCAAATCTGGTTCTTGGCATAGGATTGATTAATTTTGATAAGTTTCTATTCTTCAAATTAAACGTATCTTTAGTAAAAAAAGTGCAATCATCCTTTATCCCCTCTCTTTTTTTGTTCATGTTGTGGATCCAGCCGTTCAAAAAAAAATGTATAATACTTGATACATAATACATATTTGAAAGGAAAGGTTAAATGAGTTCCGTTCGAAAGAATCAAACAAAACAAGTAAAAAAAAAGGTCTATATCTATAGTATCTATAGTTGAAGGGCATAAATACCCTAAGATTCATTAGATACAATAGAAATTGAATTGTACCCCCCCCTTCATTTATTGCTTTCCGATCTTATTTATTCATTCCCAGTTATGTAACTAAAGTTGACTAAGTTATGTGCGCGATACAAAGTTCATAATGCAGAACTCTTTTTTTTTAGTTCATCCTATTGGCTCGGCTTTTACGAAATAAAAAAAGTATCTTTCAAATTGGAGATCAAGCTATCTATAATAATATGAACGAGACCTCAACTCTTCTGTTTGTTTGATCTAAAAACGAATCGAATTCCAAATATTCCGTGAAGGTCTGTAGTTGTAGAAGCTAAGACTCATTTTTTATCATTCAATAAGCATCTTGTATTTCATAAAAATTGGGGGCAATATAATCCTTACGTAAAGGCCACCCTATCCAACTTTCGGGCATTAGGATCCGTTTCAGTCGTGGATGGCTATCATACGTGATTCCTAACATATCATAAGATTCCCGTTCTTGAAAATCCGTACTTTTCCAAACCCAGAAAACAGATGGAATTCTAGGATTACTCCTGTGAGTAAATACTTTTATGCAGACTTCTTCCGCTTGATTGACACCATATTCTATTCTCGTAAGATGATACACACTGGCTAAGAGGCCACCTGGTGCCACATCATAGGCACATTGCGAACGTAAATAATTGTAACCATATACATATAAAATTACAGCAATAGAATGCCAATCTTCGGGCTTTATTTGTAAAGTCTCTATTCCTTGGTAATCGAAGCCCAACGATCTATGAACCAGCCCGCGTTTGGCTAGCCAAACGGACAAAGTGCCCTGCATCTTTTTTATTTCCCCCACACCTTTTTTATATAAAAGAAGTATTTCACATTTACCATGAGTTTTCATTTATGAAGATTTTTTTCTGATTCTCTAAAAGCCTCCCTAATTCACTAATTCGTGGGAAGATACTGGACTTTTGTATTTAAAAAATGTTTCAGTAGAGATCTCTGAAGTAGATGATGGTGGATAGAGTAATTCTTGATCATAATTTCCAGTATGCGGACTGCGTACCACAAAAAACTTGTGATTGGTAGTAAAACACCGATTACCCTGTTGAGGTCTAATTCGATCCTTATAGATTTCTCTAGCGATTTTCTTACGAAGCTTTGTTATAGCGTCTATAACAGCCTCTGGTTTAGGTGGACAACCCGGTAAATAGACATCTACAGGAATTAGCTTATCAACTCCTCGAACAGTACTATAAGAATCGGTACTGAACATCCCCCCTGTAATTGTACACGCTCCCATAGCAATAACATACTTTGGTTCAGGCATTTGTTCATATAATCTCACTAAAGAAGGAGCCATTTTCATTGTTACTGTACCTGCTGTTAAAATAAGGTCCGCCTGTCTAGGACTCGATCTTGGTACTAACCCATAACGATCAAAGTCAAATCGGGAGCCTATTAATGAGGCAAATTCAATGAAACAACAACTGGTACCATAAAGAAGCGGCCATAGGCTGGAAAGTCTTGACCAATTTGAAAGATCATTTAACGTAGTTGAAATAACTGAATTTTTTGTTGTTCGATCAAGTACGGGAAACTTAATGGAATTCATAATTGTTTCAATGGTTTTTTTTTACTTTTTTTTTTTATTATTGTACAAGTATTCGGGAAACGAACTAAGACCATTCCAATGCTCCTTTTCGCCATGCATAAACTAAACCAAGAATTAGGATAAGCACGAAAATGAAAGCTTCTATAAAAGCAGATACCCCCAGTACATCGAAACTCATTGCCCACGGATACAGAAAAACAGTTTCAACATCAAAAACAACAAAAACTAGAGCAAACATATAATAACGGATTCTAAATTGTAACCAAGCATCCCCGATCGGTTCTATACCTGATTCATAACTAGAAAGTTTCTCCGGCCCCTTCCTAATTGGAGCTAAAACTCCGGAAATTAGAAATGCCAAAACAGGAATAGCACTTGATATTATTAAAAATGCCCAGAAAATATCATATTCGTAAAGCAGAAACATAGACGAACTCCTATGAATGTGGAAAAAATACCTGCTTAGTCAATTCCAATCGGAGTGGATTGGGCACGGGATATAGAACTCTTAAGTCAAAACAAAAATTCAGGTTAATCGAATCATTTTTTTTCGTTTGCTTGCTGTGGTAGACGTCTCATTTTAAGATTTATTGATTTATTATTTTCAGTACACTTAATTACTTAATATTTCCATGTTTCTATTACTAATACTAATAGTTTCTAATAGAAATAATATAATATTATTATTATTAATAACTAGTAATTTTTTTTGATTTCTTTTTTATAAAAAAAAATTTTTAGAAAAATCTCTTCGTTTTTAAAATTATGACGTATCAAAAAATCCAGTAAGACTTTACCATACCCATCTTACTTAGTATTAGATAGATTTCATTTTGGTTGCATTTAATTAGATTTCTTTTTTTATTTTTAAAAAAGGCCGTGTCAGAAAAAAAGTAACCAAGATTGAGTGGGGATACAGAAAAAGAAAGGATTATGAACTTTTTTATTATAGCCAGCGAACGAGGAAAATTCATATAAAAAAATTCAAACTATGAAAATTAATGAAGAAAAAAAGTTTATTCTAAATTATAAATAAGTATCTATCTAGATATATCGATAGATAGATAGTGATTGGCTCCATTGAAATAAAATGAGGTTTTCTATTTTATTCTGAACGATCCCCAGGACTTATGGTTTATGGTATGGGAATTTTTTTTATGAACCAAGCAATTGAAAGGAACCAGTTAGAAATAAAGAATACAATAATAAGTAAAAAAAATTATCCAATTATTTTGATTTTAATGTGATTTATTAGAATTAATTTCTTAGTTAGGGCTATACGGACTCGAACCGTAGACCTGCTCGGTAAAAGAGTTTGAACTTATTATTATCAAAATGATTCGACCTCTTTCAAAGACCCAACATGCATTTTTTTTTGCATTGGGCTCTTTCATTAACTGATCGAAAGATCAGTTAGTCTACCATATTTTTTCTTAAAAAAAGATAAGAAATGGTTCCAAGTACTCTGATTGATTATTTTTGAATTCTAATACAATACAGAAGAACTACCAAAGTGTTTCAAAGAAGGGTTGGGTTCTCTTGACGTAGGTTTGCTTTTGGTCTAGATCAACTTAAGTTAAATATAGTCTCTAACATCCTGATTAAAAAATCAAACATGAAACTTGATACACCTTAAGGTTCATAGGACGAAAAGATCATTTTTGAGTTCCTTATACTCATTCTACCTAGCATTGAGTAGACTGGGTATTCACCCTATCAATATCTCAAATCAATGATTGGTTCTATTCATTCCCTACCTAACGGGGTACTTTAATAGGACCTAATGTCAGGCTATTGTTCTCCTCTTTTTTCCTAAAAAAAAAGTCATGGAGTAAGACATCGATTTCTTAATAAGATCAATCAATTAGTTTGATTGCGTGATGGACTCCTCTGAAAAACTTTGACGCACGTGTAAACGAGGTGCTCTACCTAACTGAGCTATAGCCCTTGTGTTTGTGATACACATTTTATCTTATCATGTAGATAATTTCTTGTCAAGATTAATATTACATGATTGAACATTATATCTCTTTCATCTCGGTGTTTATTGGTATTGCTTAGAAATAATATAGGATTTATAATCCTATCGATGTGATAGGTATCCCCTTTCCTTCTCTTTACGATGAGAAATAACCTACTTAACTCAGTGGTTAGAGTATTGCTTTCATACGGCAGGAGTCATTGGTTCAAATCCAATAGTAGGTATAACTTATTAGACACCATGATCAATGGTGTCTAATAAGTTTTTGTAACCAGTTTTTTTTCTTTTATTGTTTTTCTCGCTTTTCGATCCTATTTTTTTTATATATTCTTTTTTTTTTTTTTACACGTCAGCTAGTTACAAAATCAAATCGTATTGAGAGCCTCGACTCGTGTCCGAGCTCGTCTGAGAGCTAGATTAGCCTCAATTGTTTGTCTTTTACCTTCAGCTTTTCTCAAGTTAGCTTCTGCTATTTCAAGAGTTTGCTGAGCTTCTTGTGGATCAATGTCACTATTCTTCTCGGCATCATTTACTAAAATAGTGATTTCATTATTGCCTATTCTAGCAAAACCGCCCATCAGAGCCATCGTTAACCATTGGTTATTAAGGCGTATTTTCAAAATACCTATATCAACAGCTGTGGCAATCGGCGCGTGATTTGGTAATACGCCAATTTGTCCACTATTAGTAGATAAAATTATTTCTTTTACTTCTGAATCCCAAACAATTCGATTCGGAGTCAGTACACAAAGATTTAAGGTCATTTCTTCAATTTACTCTCCATTTCTAAGTTCGTAGCCTTCGCAGTAGCTTCATCGATGTTACCCACTAAGTAAAAGGCCTGTTCAGGAAGAGAATCAAATTCTCCGGAAAGGATCAATTTAAACCCTCTAATTGTTTCCGCTAGACCAACATATTTTCCCGGAGAACCTGTAAATACTTCTGCTACAAAAAAGGGTTGTGATAAGAAACGCTCAATTTTTCGTGCTCTTGCTACGGTTAAGCGATCCTCTTCGGATAATTCGTCCAACCCCAGGATAGCTATAATGTCCTGAAGCTCCTTGTAACGTTGTAAAGTTTGCTTGACTTGTTGCGCAGTTTCATAATGTTCCTCGCCAACGATTCGAGGTTGTAGCATGGTTGACGTTGAATCTAAAGGATCTACCGCTGGATAGATACCTTTGGCAGCTAATCCTCTTGATAGTACGGTAGTCGCATCTAAATGTGCAAATGTGGTGGCAGGAGCGGGGTCAGTCAAATCGTCTGCAGGTACATAAACTGCTTGAATAGAGGTTATGGACCCTTTTTTCGTAGAAGTAATTCTTTCTTGTAAAGTACCCATTTCGGTACTAAGGGTGGGTTGATAACCCACAGCAGAAGGCATTCTACCCAATAAAGCGGATACCTCGGATCCTGCTTGTACGAAACGGAAGATATTGTCGATAAATAGAAGTACGTCTTGCTCATTAACATCTCGGAAATATTCTGCCATAGTTAAGGCAGTCAGACCAACTCTCATACGAGCTCCTGGCGGTTCATTCATCTGACCATAGACTAGGGCCACTTTGGATTCCGCAAGATTTTGTTCATTAATGACTCCAGATTCTTTCATTTCCATGTAAAGATCATTTCCTTCACGAGTCCGTTCGCCTACTCCACCAAATACGGATACACCACCATGAGCTTTGGCAATGTTGTTGATCAATTCCATAATTAGTACTGTTTTACCCACGCCAGCCCCACCGAATAGTCCGATTTTTCCCCCACGACGATAAGGGGCCAAAAGATCTACTACTTTAATTCCTGTTTCAAAAATCGATAATTTTGTATCTAATTGTATAAAAGCAGGCGCGGATTTATGGATAGGAGATGTTGTGCGAGTATCGACAGGACCTAAATTATCAACGGGTTCCCCAAGCACGTTGAAAATTCGTCCTAGAGTTGCTCCGCCGACTGGAACACTTAGAGGATTTCCCATATCAACCACGTCCATTCCTCTCTTTAAACCCTCTGTCGCACTCATAGCTACAGCTCTAACTCGATTATTTCCTAATAATTGCTGTACTTCACAAGTCACATTAATTTCTTGACCAAGAGTATCTCGACCCTTAACCACCAGAGCATTGTAAATATTAGGCATTTTGCCCGGGGGAAAGGCTACATCTAGTACCGGACCAATGATTTGGGCGATACGTCCCAGGTTTCCTTTTTCACGTATCGAAACCTCTGGATCCGAAGTAGTAGGATTTATTCTCATAATAAAAAAAATATGTTAAATTTTGTTGCGAAATTTTTCGAATACAGAAAAAATCTTCGATAGCAAATTCATCGGTTAATTCAATAACAAATGGGAGTAAGCACTCGATTTCGTTGGGACCACCCAAGTGAATGTGGAATTCAATTTTTTACTTATTCAATGAAGGAATAGTCATTTTCAAGCTCAACTAACTGAAACCTAGTTTTAAAATAAAAAATATATAAATAAAAAAAAATTTTGCGGAAAGTCTTTGATTTATTTATCATAATAGAATAGGCAAGACTTTTTTTTATCTAGCGAATTCGAAACGGAACTCTAGTTATGATTCATTATTTCGATCTCATGAGCCTTTTTTTTTTTCGTATTGTCATTTTAGCATATCCGGTTATGCGTCCCATTTATTCATCCCTTTATCAAACCCCCCCTTGTTTTTCATTTTCATGGATGAATTCCGCATATTGTCATATCTAGGATTTACATATACAACATATATTACTGTCAAGGCTTATTTTATTAGTATTTTAATATTAAATATTTGGATTTATAAAAAGTCAAAGATTCAAAACTTGAAAAAGAAGTATTAGGTTGCGCTATACATATGAAAGAATATACAATAATGATGTATTTGGCGAATCAAATATCATGGTCTAATAAAGAATCATTCTGATTAGTTGATAATTTTGTTAAAGATTCCTGTGAAAAAGGTTAATTAAATCTATTCCTAATTTATGTCGAGTAGACCTTGTTGTTTTGTTTTATTGCAAGAATTCTAAATTCATGACTTGTAGG